ATATTTCTATTCCAGCAAATGATGACGCTATAGCTTCAATTCGATTCATTCTTAACAAATTAGTATTCGCAATTTGTGAGGGTCGTTCTAGCTATATACAAAATTCTTGATTAATAATAAGATAAATAAATCAAATTTTTTTGAGGGGGGGGGGCTCCCTGTATTTCGATTTATAAAATGGGTTACTACTCCTGAATCGTACAAAAGAAAAAGAGATAAAAAAACTGGGAATATTGGGTGATTAGTTTAGTTGGTATCCAAAACTAAAATATAAAATTCAAGTAAATAAGTAAAAAAAGGGGGGGGGTCTTGAATCAAAATAATTTAAAGTTCTTATTTCTCTCAGAGGGCAATATGAATGTTTTATCATGTTCCATCAACACACTAATAAAAGAAGGGTTATATGAGATATCTGGTGTAGAAGTAGGCCAACATTTCTATTGGCAAATAGGGGGGTTCCAAGTCCATGCGCAAGTCCTTATTACTTCTTGGGTTGTAATTGCTATCTTATTAGGTTCCGCAGTTCTAGCGGTTCGCAATCCACAAACCATTCCAACTGACGGCCAAAATTTCTTTGAATTTGTCCTTGAATTCATTCGAGACGTGAGTCAAACCCAGATTGGAGAAGAATATGGTCCATGGGTTCCGTTTATTGGAACCCTGTTTTTATTTATTTTTGTTTCTAACTGGTCAGGAGCCCTTTTACCGTGGAAAATTATCCAGTTACCCCAAGGGGAGTTAGCAGCACCAACGAATGATATAAATACGACGGTTGCTTTAGCTTTACTCACATCCGTAGCATATTTTTATGCGGGTCTTAGCAAAAAAGGATTAGGGTATTTCAGTAAATACATACAACCAACTCCAATTCTTTTACCCATTAACATCTTAGAAGATTTTACAAAACCCCTATCACTTAGTTTTCGACTTTTCGGAAATATATTAGCCGATGAATTAGTAGTTGTTGTTCTTGTTTCTTTAGTACCTTTAGTGGTTCCTATACCTGTCATGTTCCTTGGATTATTTACAAGCGGGATTCAAGCTCTCATTTTTGCCACTTTAGCTGCGGCTTATATAGGTGAATCTATGGAGGGTCATCATTAACTATTTTTTTTTCAAATATTCGTTTTTAGGTTAGCCCAATTATAGAGTAGAATAGTTGGTTTACGTTATGTAAGAAACACTTGTATATGTGATATTGACTAGGTATATATGAGTTAAAGATCTATAAATCTGCCCCACTACTTTTGTGAATTTTGATTTAGATAAGGATTCGATTAGAAGCTCCTCCTTTTTATCTGTGAATTGACTGAAAAAAAGGATAAAAAAAAGAACGAAGAATTCAAAGAATGGTTCACAAAAAAGAAATGGCATAAAAAAGTCGTATATATATATTATGAATTTTTCAAAATCCCATATCAAAGTAATTCTTATGATTCAATAATATAATTCTATTTTTTCAATTAAAGTTTTTGGTTATTTTGGCTGGATGAATCTTAGCGATGACTTAATTAGAATTAAGTCCTAAGTCATTTGATGATTGTATCATTAACTATTTCTTTATTTTGGTGTGAGGAACTTATTATGAATCCACTGATTTCTGCTGCTTCGGTTATTGCTGCTGGGTTGGCTGTCGGGCTTGCTTCTATTGGACCTGGAGTTGGTCAAGGTACAGCTGCGGGTCAAGCTGTCGAAGGTATCGCGAGACAACCTGAGGCAGAAGGAAAAATACGAGGTACTTTATTGCTTAGTTTGGCTTTTATGGAAGCTTTAACAATTTATGGCCTGGTTGTAGCATTAGCGCTTTTATTTGCGAATCCTTTTGTTTAATCCTAGAAATCAGAAAATTCAGAATTTTTTTCGTAGTTTTTTAAATTCTATCAATATTTAACTCCTACAATTATTCATTGAGACAACAATCCTTGGGAAGGACTAATTTGAGGATGGGGAATTAGCACATCGATTCGCTTTCTTCCTTCCCCTTATTCCTTGAGTTTTTTAGTTTAATGGAAACTTTTTTTTAAGGAGTGTTGCGAAAAAAGGAGGTTTAGGTTTTTTAAAATTGACATAAAACCGGGTCTCAAATTCTAGCTTAATTCTAATTCTAATAAGTCTCATTATTATTATTGAAAATTAAAAATTTTGGAAAATCCATTTGTAAATAGAATCGGTTTTGGATTCTGTTTACAAATATCCAAATAAGTAAATGAAATTATAAATTATTAAATGAAATTTTCTTTTTATTTTCAATAAAATAAAAAGAATAAAAAAAAAAAAAGGACAGAGTTCTTTTTTTATAGTTTAGCTAGAAGAGGAGATTATATGAAAAATTTAACCGATTCTTTCGTTTACTTGGGTCACTGGCCATCCGCCGGGAGTTTCGGGTTTAATACCGATATTTTAGCAACAAATCCAATAAATCTAAGTGTAGTCTTCGGTGTATTGATCTTTTTTGGAAAGGGAGTGTGTGTGAGTTGTTCATTTCAAGAATAGGCTGGAT